ATCTTTTTTTATCCATAGAAGAAAGTTTTTAGGCATATCTAGTCTTCACTTCATATTTCGATCTATGAAGTTTATTTATTTGCTACAGCTGATAAAAAATCGTTTTGGACGATGCTTATGTAGAAAGCCCTTTTTTATGTTTCTAGTATTTCATTGACTAGCTGTTCGTTCTTTTTTCTATAGTGGAGATAGTCGCACGTAATGACAGATCACAGCCATATTATTAAAAGCTTGTGGTAAAAAGGGGTTTCGTTCTAATGCCCGAAAATAATATTCTAAAGCTTTGGTATGTTCCCCATTACTTGTGTGGATAAGGCCTATATTATAGAGTATATAACTTCGATCATAGGGGTCAATTTCTAGTCGCATAGCTTCATAATAATTCTGTAATGCTTCCGCATAATTTCCTTCAGATTGAGCCGACATCCGTTACGGTCGTCATTCGCTTTAACGAATTCTCCGTTTCAGAACCGTATGTGAGATTTTCATCTCATACGGCTCCTCCTTTAGGTGCATAATGAAAATAATATATGGAAAAATTTGATGTCATTATGAACTAAGCGGGGCTAATGTTTTTACAAGAAATCCCTAGCCAACCTTCTTGCAAAAGATCCTTTCTTACTACCAAGTGAGTTCATGCTAGATAAAAAGAAAAAAGGAAACTCTAAAAATTGCTTTGTTCTCAACGCCCCTAAATTTCCAGGAATTAGTCACTTCAACAGTCTTCAATGGTTATACGGGTATCCAAAGTACGAACGAGATGGATGTTTATTGTTCCAACCATTTTAATTAGTCCCAATCCCAAAGAAGAAGAAAGAAAAGGAATCATTTTGAAGAAAGCTTTCGTGTTGTTGATTTCTCGGCGTAGTGCTTCTTCCACTATGCCTCCTATTCGTATATTGTATTTAGTGTAGTAGGATTGATCTGTAATACGGGAACCATAGGTAAAAACCTTTTGCTCAATACTAGAATTCACAATTGAAGCATCTAAGGCTGCATTAATCGTGGATACATGACAGAAGGGATTGCTTTTTTTATATTATAAACTTCACCTTCAAAAGCGTAGATTTTTTTCAAGACTCGTTTTTCTTTCTATTCCAAATCGGCGAGAAAAAAAAAAATGATAATCAAATCGCACCATCTCTGTAATAAGTAAATGCCTCTTTTTCTCCGGAAGTTGTCGGAATGACTCGTAATAAGATATCGGCTACAATTGTAAAGGTTTTATCAATAAAATTTCCATTTATACGCGATCTTGGCATAGGTAGTAATCCATTCTATAACTCTTTTTATTTCCTTTACCTTTTCTTTATGTGAGAAAATTTTCTCACAAACAAAGGAATTTTATTTTATAGTACGAACTAACATAAAAGCGAACTCGTTAAAATAAAAAAACCTTCGATCTACTTCCAAATTTTCCGGTCAAAAAAACGGATCTATTAACCATAATCTAAAAAACGATGAATACCTCGCTATTCACCCAGGTACTCAGACATAATCCTGATGTCGGAGAGATGGCCGAGTGGTTGAAGGCGTAACATTGGAACTGTTATGTAGACTTTTGTTTACCGAGGGTTCGAATCCCTCTCTTTCCGTACTTTCAACTAATTCAACAATCTTACGTGATTGACCACAATGTATCAAATAAAATAAAAAAAGAATAGATATAAAATAAACATTTCTTTGATATGGAAAATGCTGGGAAGAGCAAACAAGGGATCCAAACCTCCCTACCAATCTATGATACATCACTAGGAAAAAGATTCCGCGATAAAACCCCTTACCTTGTACCTTTTTAATCAAAAAAGAGGGCAAAGGGGAGTTGGCCGAACTCTTATTTTAAATTTTTAGTTATTTTTTTTACTTAAGTTAGGTTTATTAAGTCTGTCGAGAGTAATATTCTACGACAAGCAATTCATTTATTTTCAAACCGACGCATTTCCTATCTATTATTTGATTGACTAACCCTTCATATTGGAATGTGTGAAGAGTGAGATGGTTTGGTAATTCCTCGGGGGCAGATGAATCAAGAAGATTTTGAACCAAAGTTCTAGAGTTTTGTTCATCCTTCACTGTAATAATATCTCGGGGTTTGCAGCGATAACTTGGTATATCAACTATACGACCATTAACTAAAATATGTCCGTGGTTAACTAATTGGCGCGCTTGAGGAATAGTTAAAGCCATACCCAATCGAAAAAGGATGTTATCCAAACGCATTTCAAGTAATTGTAATAAAACTTGACCTGTTGACCCCTTGGCTTTTCCGGCGATACGAACATATTTAAGTAATTGGCGTTCTGTAAGACCATAATGAAAACGCAATTTTTGTTTTTCTTCTAAACGAATACGATATTGAGATTTTTTTCCGGAGCGTGATTGGTTTCGAAGATCGCTTCCTGCCCTAGGTCTTTTACTAGTTAGTCCCGGTAAAGCCCCCAGACGGCGTATTTTTTTAAAACGAGGCCCTCGGTAACGTGACATAAAGACTCCTTTTTTTTTATTGAAATTGTACAAAACTAAACAAAATTAAAACTGAACTAAATGATAATGATAAATGACGTGAAATCCGCTCCAATAAATTATTGGAGTACAAAGACTCAGAAGATATATTCTCTGAATATACAGATTTTTTTATTGTATATACAATATATATAAATCAAATAAATCACAAAAATTTTCCTTTATTTTCTTGATTTATTTTGCAAAGATCTAACCCCCTTACCCAATATATATTCCTATATGGAAGTTTATATGCCATAATATAAATGGCGTGGTAACTCTTGGAAAAAGGCAAAAGAAGTCAATCTTCTTTTATTTTGTTTATTTTGAAAGTACATTTAAAATCATGTAAAAAAAACGCAAAAATATGGAAAAGCCGGCTATCGGAATCGAACCGATGACCATCGCATTACAAATGCGATGCTCTAACCTCTGAGCTAAGCGGGCTCAAATAAAATAGCGCATCCATACAAATTCACTAAACTACTGGATCGTATCAATTAACTATAATCTATTCATATTTTTCCTTATCTATTTATAATGAAATATATTCTATATATTCTAGAACAGAATATAGCTGAACTAAATAGTGACTATCATTAAATATTAAATAAATAAAACATAACCTTAATTAATTAAATTAATAGAATATAGCAATATATTGACTTTCTAATTTTGATTTCATTAGTTTCTAAATAAGAAAATCTTAATTAGATCAGAAATCTTTTTTTTTTTTAGTGCACTTATATCTGATTTGAAATTCTTGTTTTTTTTTGTTCTAACCTCATACTATTATTATTATTTTCTACTTTTTATCTTTTTATTTTATTTCTAATATTAATATTATAGAATTTGTTAGAATTATTCGAATTTCAAATCTACGAAGTAGACTTAGAATCTTTTTCCATTGCACATTATAGAATTCTAAGTTTCAATAATAATCATAATAATCATAAATTTCTTTTCATGTTTTCATGTTTCATGTAAGTAAAAAAAAAAAAAAGAATCGACCGTTCGACTATTGATTAAAATTTAAGACAAAGATTAGAAAAGGAAGAATATATATATATATATGTATATATATAACCATATTGAATTGCAAATACAAAAATGATAGAATCCTTGTTGATTAGACTAAATAAACATGAATGGGGCTAAAAAAAATGAAAGAAGATACCAAAGAAATCAAAAAAGTATCTATATGTAATGAATTCAAAAGTTTCGGCATAAGAAAAAGTGTAAAGACATCATAATGAGATCCTAATCTCAAAGCAAAAAAGGGGATATGGCGGAATTGGTAGACGCTACGGACTTAATTGGATTGAGCCTTGGTATGGAAACCTACTAAGTGATAACTTTCAAATTCAGAGAAACCCTGGAATTAACAATGGGCAATCCTGAGCCAAATCCTGGTTTACGCGAACAAACCTGAGTTTCAAAAGCGAGAAAAGAGGGATAGGTGCAGAGACTCAATGGAAGCTGTTCTAACAAATGGAGTTCACTACCTTGTATTGATCAATAGATTCACTTCATAGTCTGATAGATCCTTGGTGGAACTTATTAATCGGACGAGAATAAAGATAGAGTCCCATTCTACATGTCAATACTGACAACAATGAAATTTATAGTAAGATGAAAATCCGTTGACTTTTAAAATCGTGAGGGTTCAAGTCCCTCTATCCCCAACTCTACTACCCCAAAAAGTCTGTTTGACACCTTACCTTTTTTTTTTAGTTATTCAAGAATTCATTATCTTTTTTCATTCATCCTACGCTTTTACAAACTATAATTTCTTTTCTTATTATATACAAGTCTTGTGGGATATATCATACACGGACAAATGAGAAAGAAATATAGATTTGAATTAGTTAGAATCTATATCATTTTTTTATTTTAAAATTTATAAAGTCTTCTTTTCGAAGATCCAATAAATTCCCGGTCCAAAACTTTTCTCATTTACTACTTTTGCGTTTCTTTTAATTGACATAGACCCAAGTAATCATTTAAAATGTAAAATGAGGATGATACCTCGGTAATGGCCGGGATAGCTCAGTTGGTAGAGCAGAGGACTGAAAATCCTCGTGTCACCAGTTCAAATCTGGTTCTTGGCATATGATTGATTAATTTTGATAAGTTTTTATTCTTCAAATTAAACGGATCCTTAGTAAAAAAGTGCAATCATCCTTTATACCCCTTTCTGTTTTTGTTCATGTTGTGGGTCCATCCGTTCAAAAAGAATGTAAAATACTTTATACATAATACATATTATTAAGGAAAGTTCGGTTTGAAAGAATCAAACAAAACAAGTAAAAAAAAAAAGGGTCTATATCTGTCTATATCTATAGTATCTAGAGTTGAAGGGCAGAAAGACCCCAAGATTGATTAGATACAATAGAAATAGAATTGTATCCCCTCATTTATTGCTTTCCGATCTTATTTATTCATTCCCAGTTATGTGACTAAAGTTGACTAAGTTATGTGCGCGATACAAAGTTCAT